ATTGGTGAAACTTACTACTTGAAATTCAACAGATCCTCTGTTTTCTTTGTTTTCTTCTTGTTCTTGAAAAATAATTGAAATAAATGAATTTTTTACCATAAAATAATTTCACACTCCCCTTTTTACAGATATTTATTTTATTAAGCAGTAATAATAATGTCAGAAATTTTAATGTAGTATACACAATAATCAGAATTTTTTTATAGACTCCTGATTTTATCAATTAATAAATTCTATTTTGGAGTTCATTTTTATAGTAAAAAGACGATACCAAATAGTTTAGTACGAAGATTCGATTAATTTCTAGCTTTAATTGATACGACATTTTTCCTACGTCATTTCCTTATTATTGCACTATCCTAGACTGGAATGTAAGACAGTGCATATGTTCATTTGGTTGCTTGCATATAACATGGATATATTTAGATCACGGACAGAAAAATATGATTGATAGAACAACAGAATATCTAGGAAACTAAAAATTGTTAATCATGGATACATATATATCCTTAACATACTCAAGCGACTCCCATTATTGGTATCAAACCAATAGCGATTCATACAAGCTAAATCTTCTAATCGATAATTAGGCCAAAAAAAGAACTTGAATTTAATTAATTCATTTTTTTTTATGTCAAAATCTTGATTTTCATCCAAAAATTGACTCCATTTTTTTATCTTGTTCTCGTTGTAAACTAATGTGTTTTTATCCACACCAGTGTTATTCTTTAAATTCAAATTGAAAGAAATGAGAATTCTTAATTCTCTACGGCGTCTAGACGATAAAATTTTTTCAGGAACAAGCAAATCAGAATTCTTTTTGTCTGTATTTTTAGCAACATTTTTTTGTTTTTGGTATCTTTGATTACTTTGGTGCTTACTTTTATGAACCAATGAAATACCTATGATTTGATACATAAAAAACTGTCCGTCATTTTTTAGAGATAGGCGGGCAGGTTCCATAATTAATATTCCTGTTTTCATTAATTGTGTAAGATTTAAATGCCTATTCATTATATCCAGATCCATTTCTTTCCTTTGAATATAGGATATAGTAATTTTTCTGACATTTATCAGGCTAAGTAGTAGACCATATATCTGGATATTATTCATTATTTTTTGATTCAATTGATTGAAACGTCCAGCCCATCTTAATTGCAAAGGAAAATCTCCTTTAAGGAATATTTTTAGTTTTTCGATGGATTCTAAAAAGTATTCTTCAATATTGTTTTGATTATTTAATTCAAAATATTGTTTCGAATTTGATGGGCTAAATTTGAAAAAATCCTCTTCTTGCTTTCCCTTGATATTTTGATTTTCGCTAAAATTGGGATTGATATTCAAATTAAAAAGAAGTAATTTGCTTGGAATAAACCAAGGTTTCTCTTTATATTTATGATAAAGTATCCCAAACTTTGGAAAGAAAAAAACTTTCGGATTCGATATGAGGCAATTTAAGATTAAGATTTTTTCATTCATTCCCATCCAATCAAAAAATACCTTTTTGTAATTTATTTCCGAATTTGAATCAATCGGAAGATAAAAAAGACCATTATTATGAATTTTATCCTTTATTTGGTCCTTATTAGGTTCAACCTTAATATTTTTATTAATTTTATACAAAAATTTTCTATCTTTATTTTTTTCCAGATATAGAATATCGCTTTTTCCTAAATAATTCTTACTAGAAATATTCTTGAGTATGCTAAAAAAGTTTTCTTTATTTCTGGTGGAATTTTCTTGGTTATTATTTCTTTCTAATGATGATCTATAAATATAGTAGTTATTTTTAGTTTCAGAATGAATATATTTATATGATAAAAGATCATATCTATAGTTTTTTTTGAAATTATCCTCTTTATTTGGTAATAAATAGACTTTCGAATTTTGTTTTTTTTTTGAATCAAGTAATTGGTCTTTTTCAGAGGAATACCATTTGTTTAAATCTTTATTTTGAGACGTCTGGCATTGGTTGATTCTATTTCGCCATTTTTTTGGGATTAATCTAGACGATGTAATCTGAGATAAATCGTATTGATAATGACCTTTTAACCAGTTTTTCCATGGATTCATTCCATAATTTGGAAGTTTATTATGTCTTAATTCGGAATGAAATATTCCTTGTCTTCCAAAAAAATCCTTTATTTCAGTCTTAAGAAAAAAAGACGGTCCATTATATTGAAGAATAGATCTTAACTTATTGAAGTTAATAATCTGCGTTTGTGATAATTTGAAAAATACATATTTTTGTGACAAGTAAGATAAATCAAAAAAAATATCTGACTTCCGCTTACTATTTCTAAGATTATCAAAAGCCCTTTTTATAGTCATAGACAAAATAAAGTCAATTTTATTTTGTTTTGTTTTATTAATCCTTTCTTGATTTGTTTCATTATTGTTAATGTATTTATCATTATCAAGAATTTTTTTTGTTGATTCGATAAAAAGTTGTAGAGGGATTCTGCGCATATTAATGATACATAGAAAGATATCTATGTAT